TATAAGAGAGCATTGGGGCAGAATAGATCAGGTTATTAGCGCTGTTGAGAGCAAGAATGCGGAGTTGACCGTAAGGTAAGCGTAATAAGCAGATCCATTTATGAAAAAAAAGGCTCGAAGTCTGCCCAGACTAAAGTAGTAGTGGAGAAAGGCGAGCAAATAGAGAATAATCTCGACTCTTTCTATAGGGTGTCAAGATTAACACCAAGAGTCAGATCACCAAGCTCCAAGAAGAACTGGCAGATGCTGAGAAGCTGCTCTCTGAAAATCTCCTGACTCGACAGCTGTCGATTCTCTGATGGCGGAGTCGGTTTATATATTATCCAATCCTAAAAGCTCATCAAATTCTCGATAAGAGAGGCTATATTTAGAGTAGGGAAATGGTATGCTTTTGTCGAAGATTGCCGGGCGGGAGGTGAAGGCAAGAAGAAGAAGAGAAGACGGCCTAACTAAAAGAAACCTTTTTCTAAGATGTTGATTTGAGTTTAATAAAAAAAACCGCTTATATGTAAGCACCTTTCCGATAGCAAGTCATCCCTTGGGTACGAAACTAGGCTATTCAAAGCATCGAGAAAGAAAAAGAGAATGTTCCAACTCCTCTTAACTAGATCTGACTTATGTTCCAAAATGGAAATTTAGCCTGCCCAGTTGAGGGACGCGCTTCCATCTTTCCTCTTCACCCTTCTCCTACTCGACATATCATAGTCAACATTCGACCAACCGACGTCCGCCTCCTTTTTCGGACTCTTAGTAATAAATACCGAAGTTGGCTTGATTGGTGAAACTATCCCTTGGTTCTGGGCTCCTCTCCCTCATAGCGCGATCGGGACTATAAATGAGCTAGTCACAGAGTGAAGCTTCTCATTCGACAGCCCGACATATTGGAAGCTCGAACCCGCCGGGAAAACTATAACAGAAATCCTTGGCTCGAGTTATGTTGTGTCAAAAATCTTCGACGAATGAATTTCTTTCGTCACTCTTTTGGGCATCAACAGGGCGGGCGGAGAAGGCTATTCCCCTGACGGTGTTAAAGCTGGCAGGAAAGAGGTTGGAACTACCTCTAAGGGCCTCGATCTCCTCCGCTTTTTGAATATGAAACATCAGAACGAAAATCAGGGCTCAATATACCTATTGGTCCACTCGCGATAATCCTTCGACGGCTCTCGAGGATGATGAGGGGCCAAATAGACCAGCTACTCACCGGGTCGAAGCTAGGGGCATCTTTATAGTGAGATTGACCTATAGAGAGTAGGTGGCCCGAAAGGGAGAAGCAATCGACTGTTTTAGGGCCCAGTATTATTTAGAGGAGAAAACACAGTATTTCGTTGCAAGAAGAAAGGCATTTGTTATCAGCCTGTCCTTTCTCAGTCAATAGGCCGTGAGATTTATATATAATAGTGCGGTCGTTGTTAGCTTGGCAGTCGTGACCTGAAATAGAAATAAATGAGCGCCTGCTGTTATAACCTTCTTTTATGTGATCATGGGAAGAGAGAGGAAAGAAAGAGTCCATTTTTGCACAACCCGGTTGGAGGGTAGGCGTCCGAATGAGAAGATTCCCGCGGCCAACTGTCCACCCAGCCGACGTGCCCAAGCAAATAAGGGGAAGGAAGGAAGAAGTCAGGAAATGAGACGAGTCTTTCTTTTTCTATTTCATAAACGGATCTTCCCCTCCACACCAATCACGAGTTTTTTTTCATTCTTCTCGTATATCCTCGTTACGCCCTCCCTGATAGGTTTTGAAAAAGACTTTTCATGTCATTCCCATTTAGGTCCGATTTGGATCCCTCCGTTGTTTCCCTTTCTCCCCGAACCTTTTCTTCGAAATGAAAAAGAAGATGGTACACTCGAATTGTATTATTTAAGTGCTTATTGCTTGCCAAAGATCCTACTTCTACAATTGGTGGGTCACCGGTTTATTCAAATAAGTTGTGTTTTCCGTGGTTTTCCCATGTTAGAACTTCCGTACCAATTCGATCGATCCGGAATGGATCGGTTAAACATTCCATTAGGGAGCCCGGTCTTGACTCTTCTGTGTGGTATTCATTCTCGTTCGGCTCTTGGAATCACATCCAGCAGTGGTTGGAACAGCTCGCAAAATCCAACCACTTCACCTACTTCATTGCCCCCAACCCTTTCCCGTACCTCTATTGAAACAGAATGGTTTCATGTTCCTTCATCGATTGGTTATTCCTCTCCGTTCGTATCTCCTTCTCCCATTTTGGTCTCGATTAGTTCACAAGATTGAATGGCCTCTTCTTTGGTTCGATTGCTTTCCAAGAATGTTGAGCCGGGCCCGGGGGGAGGAAGGGTATGGGAGGAAGGCATAGATTATTCGAAGACCTTTGCACCTGTTTTGGAAATCTCTCGCTTTGGTAGTATAAGCCCTGATTTTGGAAGATCAAGATATTAGATATTAGGATTCCTCTTCTTGGCCCTAATTTAATTGGACCTCTTATCTTATATATAAATACTTGCCTTATATATATGCGAATTTTGAGCTACTAATAATATAATAATAGCTAATTCCTCTAAAAAAGCGCTGCATGAGCCTGGCTCCTTCATGGTGCGAGCTTTAAATAGAGAAGCTTGATACATAGCTTCGCCCACCTCTACCTCCCCCCCTTCCTCCAAGCGTGACGTCCTCATCAATTCCTCGGAAGAAGTTTCCGCTGAAGAGACCTATTGGTCTGTTCCTCTATCTAGATGCTTCTGGTCCCAAAGAAACTCTTGATTCTAAGCTCCGAGTCACCTTCTTCTAAGCCGTCCAAATCTTGCGATTTTTTGCAATTAATCAATAGGCAGAAGGGGAGGCCGGGTTGACTTCGCTTATGCGACTTTGAAAATCTAGGTGGCCTATTTTCTATTTCTTATTTCAAGTGCGGGAAGGGAAAGGATGAAGAAAATGTTAAGTAACAGCTATTGCTAAGATAATAATGAAGCTAAATCCGGAGTTTTTCGAGAAAGGGTCCCATCCTGATATATCATGATTGGGTCGACCAGGTCAGGCCAGATCATGAGTGAATAGAAAATCGAAAACGTACATTGCTGTTCCAGCGGAAATACTTGGAATCATTCTACCACTTCTTCTCGGAGTAGCCTTTTTAGTGCTAGCGGAACGTAAAGTCATGGCTTTTGTGCAACGTCGAAAGGGTCCTGATGTAGTGGGATCGTTCGGATTGTTACAACCTCTAGCAGATGGTTCGAAATTGATTCTAAAAGAACCTATTTCACCAAGTAGTGCTAATTTCTCCCTTTTTAGAATGGCTCCAGTGGCTACATTTATGTTAAGTCTGGTCGCTCGGGCCGTTGTACCTTTTGATTATGGTATGGTATTGTCAGATCCGAACATAGGGCTACTTTATTTGTTTGCCATATCTTCGCTAGGTGTTTATGGAATTATTATAGCAGGTCGGTCTAGTAATTAGGGGGGCGGCCGTTCGGTCGCCTATGATCCCCGGACCTCTCAGTCAAAAATGGGTTTGTGCCGCAGGTGTTGAACGATCTACTCTACACAGGTGTGGGCTTATTAACTCCTGTTTTGATTTAAGGCTCTGAAAGCCTTTCTTGAATTCCGGCCCCGGTCGCTCACTTTTCCGGGCCGGGGCTATTGGAAAGACGAGACATAAGGGTGGAAGTCATTAAAAAGAGATCTTTCTCTTCGCACCTCAGATCAAGAGGAAAGGGGGATTGTCAAGCTGGCCTATATATAGAGGGAATGGCTCTTCTTCTTTGTCAACTCCCCGTCCGTACTTAAGTGACCCGAACCGGCTCGCCTACTTGACTGATGAAAGAAGATGAGAATGGCTTATTCGACAAAAAAGGAAAAGGGGTGCCTTTCAACTATAGTTAATGGGAACAAGAAACAGTTTCTGACGACTACGCGATAGCTAGCGCGAAAGCCCCATTTTCTTGCTCCTGATCCTGCTGTCAGCGGCAGATTCAGCCGGGCCCCTTTCTTCTTTAAAGAAAGAAAGTTAGTAGGCCAGCGATTCAGCGAGCTTAGGCGGAGAGATCAGAGAGCGTCGGTGTGGGGAATTGATTCTACTACGCAACGCAAAGTTCCCGAATTCCCGCCTATAGATGGAGTCAAAGTCGAGTGGGGCTTTTTTTTCCGCTGTTCGCTGACTTTTCTTCTAGCTCGATACGGCTATCGCCTTCTCTCGCACCATCTCATTATTCCTTTCGCTCCCCGGGGCTTCGCACCCTACCCGGTCAAAAGGCTCCCCTCCGTTTCGCAAGCCTGTCGAAACGGTCACTAGAAATCAGGAACCTCACCCTGGGCGAACAGCCCCCTGCGAACTTATAAGAAATCTGAGGAGCATGCCGAAAAAAAGGATGGTCCCCCATGCATTTCATTCTTTCCGGAACGGATCGAATGAGACCTACCTTACCCCTCATCATGGTGAACCTCTCCTTGTGATCGGGATGAGGTAGAAGCCTCCCAGCCGGGGGGCGGATCGAATCGGAGTTTCCTTAGGTAGCCACCGACCTACAGTTATCCTGAAACTTCCGTGCTTGGTGAAGAAAAAGCGAACAAAGGTAGGCTCGCTTGCTGTCTTGTTCTCTGCCGCGGACTGGGATCGCTCGCCATCCCAGCCCTATAGAATAGAAGAAAGTTGGAATTGTATGAGAACATATTACCCATCTTCGGGGACAAGGGGCAGAACGACCTCTCGATCTACTTACTGCAGCCCAGGACGGGCCTCGTCGTCTAGGCCTTCCCTCTTGCTCTGATCTCCCCTACGCCTAGGACGTTGTCTGGGCCAAGAGCCATAGTTAGTTGCTGTTTCCATTGGGCTTTTTTCTCGTTGTTGATACCGGCAAGACCCAGCCAGATGATGTCTTCTGGTTGGTAGTGAGAGGACTCTTAGTACCCGAAAAAAAAAGGGCGCTGGTTAAAATCTCCTGACTCGACAGCTGTCGATTTCGTTTCTTGCTCTCCCTTAGCAGCGGGAAAGGAGTCTATCTATCTGCCGGGATTTGGTAGATTTCCCCCAACGCAATCCACAAACGGAAATTCCACGAATCCCGTGGATAAGTCCGACGACTCAGCAGCAGTGCGGAATTGACTTTCTCGTCCGGTGGATCAGATCTATATTCTGGGGGCAATACATACCAAAAGGTTCGAAGAAGGAAGGCGACGGAGATAATAAGGTGACGGAGTGTATTTTGCGCATTGTGAGACCCTTCACCTCCGCGAAGCGGCTGGATGCATAAGGGAAATGCACGTTTGTGATACCTTAGTCGGGATGCATAGGGGAGTTCCACCTACTTACTGTATATGATGTCGAGTGTCGAAGCTTTGGAATTTGAGTATAAAGAAGGAAGGGGAGCATTCTCCGCCGCCCAAAAGAGTCGCGAAAGACAACAATAGGGAAGGAAAGGGCTGCTCATTTCGTATCGTCGAACTGAGTCAACATCTTTCGAACAAAAGGCGGGCATTCGGGATCATGAGAATAGGATGTCCTCCTTTGTCCCTTGGGGATCCGCTCCGACAAAAAAGGAAGGAGCAGAGTCTTGGAGGTTTAAAGAGATAGGTCCACCCACATTGGCAATTACTATTGGGTATATACCGAATTTCTTATTAGAGAAAGGGAGAGTGAGAGAGCAGCTTATCTCATTAATAGAATGCCTTCTTCCGTGAAATAAGTCGCCCACAGAGCGCTTTCCATCATCTCTTTCTTCCTAGACAGAGCGATAAGTAGATCACAAAGCGATATCCCCCTCGGTTTTGCGTGTATAAATCGACGTTTTATTACAAACAAACAAAAGGTGGCAATCGGGAAAAAGAAAGAGGATATTGGCCTTCTTCTTTCTTTATGTCAAAGACAAGAATCCCCATTGTTTTAGCCAGCCTACCAGAGAAAAGAGTAGTATAGTATTCGTGAGATCAAAAAGCGGGGGACTCTCGACGGAAAACGGAGGGGCTGCAGGATAGAAAGATCTTCGGAGGAGCACGGGAAATATCAGCGAGACCGCTTTGGGAACTACTCAGAGGGCAACCGCTTTTGGGAAATGAGGGAGAGGAGTGAACCCGGGGGGCCAAAAAAGACAGCATGAGGTGAGGGGAGCTCTGTCACTGCGGCTGAACTGTTGCAATATCACTGGAAGCTCCCGGTCAACTGCGGAAAACCTGCTTGCTGCTGCCAACAAATTCATCCTCGACAAAAAAATCAGTCGACTTTTGGCTTTAGAGAACCTTTTTTTTCTCAGTCAGGTTCCGGACAGGCTTCGGGGGCTGGAAGAAGAGAGTTTCGAGATGGGGATCGAGGCTCCCAAGAGAGGTATGTCATCTTTGTATGATCTCCACAATATCTATTCTGAAGTGCTTTTTTTTCCACCCTCTTATTAATCAGTTAAGAATCAAAACTGGGGAGAGCAAAATAGACGTTTTAGACAAGGGAGATATGGCTAGAGAATGAAAAGCAAGATCAATGCTCTTAGCTATCAGTATAAATCCTGCACTAGAGACATCTTGGAGTGAAGAGGAGCTCCTAGAATTTCGGGTCGGGTCGGGAAGTCATCTTTTCCCGGAGTCTGGAGGAAAGGGATGAGTGTCCCGACGTCCACAGAGGCTTCCTCCCTTACACGTTTACCCGCTTACTATTTATTCTCAAATCTTCCAAAAACGGGTAAGAAAAAGCTGGATAAATTCAGACCTTTTTTATCCAACCCTAAAAGCCTTTGGAAAAAGCACTTAGAATTCTAAAAAAGCGCACTCTGGCCTGTCGAGGGCTACGATTTCTGATGATGGATTTTCTAAGCTATATCACAAAAAACCGGCTCGAGAGCAAGAAAGCCAAGAGGGACTGAAACAGGCTCGTTTTGAACAGGGGTTGGTACAACTGATAGGCTCCTGAGCCTTTCTCCTGCGATTATTTCTCAAAAAGCTGCTCTCTGAAAATCTCCTGCTCAAAGCAAAGGGAGTTAGTCTATCCAGCAAGCAATGAAGGTATCCTACCCATCAACATAAAGGAAAGACTCTGTAATTTCATCCCTCTCTTCATCAAATTGATCAATATCAAAATATCTTAACTGGAAAAGTCCGGGAAATGCCTGATTTTCTCGCGTAGTCGCTCCTTCTCGACACCTGGAGCTGGGGGAAGAGATAAGGCCAGCAACTCCATCTTCAAAAGAAGGAAACTGGCTTGTTCACACTCACAGAACAAAGAGACTTTCTTATTTAATAGTTTAAGAAAATGAAAAGCTACTAAAAGCTAGAAGCTCCCAAACTAACTCGACATTTAGATGATTAATTGCTTGTGTTTTGAGCAAACTGTGTAAAGGCATCTGCTGATTGATCTGAAGAGCCTCGTGGGCTTTGATTTTTGCGACCTAGAATATCGAGCGAAGAATTACCAACTTGCGCATCAGATAGATCCGGAAGATGTTGATTCGCGGAGAGAACCTGAGAAAGCAGATGCTGCTGCTTCCGCTCTTGTTGCTCTTGCGATTAGTTTGTTATAGCGGTTGCTGCTGCTGCTTAATCAATAAGAGCTT